ATCTAAAGTGCAACTATAATGGTCTTCAATTCTCCAAAACAGAATTTCCTAAAAATTGGTTAAGAGAGGGTTTTCAGATAAAAATACTATATCCTTTTCATTTGAAACCTTGGAACAGATCTAAGCTACGACTTTATGATAGAGATCGAAAGCAACAAGATGATTTTGATTCTTGTTTTTTAACCGTTTTAGGAATGGAAACGGAATATCCTTTTGGTCCTCCTCGAAAAACACCTTCCTTTTTTGAACCCATTTTAAAAGATATAGACTATAAAGTCGAAATCAGAAAATTAAATTTTCGAGTTCGAAGAGTTTTAAAAAAAATAACAAAGAAAGAAGCAAAAGCCTTTTTGTTTGTAAAAAATAAAATAAAAGAACTTTTAAAAGGAAAGAAAATTCCATTATTTATATCGAGAGAAATATATGAATCAAGTGAAACTCAAACGAAAAAGGATTCTATAATCAGCAATAAAATAATTAATGAATCATTTAGTAAAAATAGATCTACAGGTTGGACAAATTTTTCAAAGGCAGAAGAAGAAATAAAAGATAGAATTGATAGAAGAAACACAATTAGAAATCAAATAGAAAAAAAAAAAATAAATAAAAAGAATAATGGAGAATCACTCCCAAAAATTTGGAAAATATTAAAAATAAAAAATATTGAATTAATAGTTAAATTTTTCATTGAAAAAATATACATAGATATATTTCTATGTATTATTAATATGCGCAGAATAGCTCTACAACTTTTTATGGAATCAAGCAAAAAAATTCTTGAGAAATACATTCACAACAATCAAACAAATCAAGAAGGGATTAATAAAAAAAAAAAAAATAAAATTGACTTGATTTCGCCTATGACTATAAAGGCTTTTGATAATCTTAGAAAAAATAAGCGGAAGTCACATATTTTTTTTGATTTATCTTACTTGTCACAAAAATATGTATTTTTAAAATTATCACAAACCCAAGTTATTAACTTCAATAAGTTAAGATCTATTCTTCAATATAATGGACCATCTTTTTTTATTAAGAATGAAATTAAGGATTTTTTTGGAAGACAAGGAATATTTGATTCCGAAATAAGACATAAGAAACTTCAAAATTATGGAATGAATCCATGGAAAAACTGGTTAAGAGGTCATTATCAATACGATTTATCTCAGATTACATGGTCTAGATTAGTTCCACAAAAATGGCGAAATGGAATAAATCAATGCCATACGTCTCAAAATAAGGATTTAAGGAAATGGTATTTCTATGAAAAGGACCAATTATTTGATTACAAAAAAAAACCAAATTCAAAAGTATATTTATTACCAAATAAAGAGGATAATTTTCAAAAAAACTATAGATATGATCTTTTATCATATAAATATATTCATTCTGAAACTAAGAAGAAATCCTATATTTATAGATCATTATTAGAAACAAATAAGAAGCAAGAAAATTCCAGCAGAAATAAAGAATTTAACATACTCAAGAATATTCCTATCAAGAATTATCTAGGAAAAAGTGATATTATAGATATTATATATATGGAAAAAAATAAAGATAGAAAATATTTGAGTTGGAAATTGAATACAAATATTCAAGTTGAACCTAATAAGGACAAAATAAGGGATAAAATTCATATTTTTTATCTTCCAATTGATTCAAATTCCGAAATCAATTACAAAAAGGTCTTTTTTGATTGGATGGGAATGTCTTTTGATTGGATGGGAATGAATGAAAAATTCTTAATCTTAAATCGCCTCATATCGAATCCGAAAAATTTTTTATTTCCAGAGTTTGTGATACTTTATCATAAATATAAAGAGAAACCTTGGTTTATCCCAAGCAACTTACTTCTTTTTAATTTGAATAGAAATCCAAATTTTAGTGAAAATAAAAATATCAAGAGAAAGCAAGAGGAGAATGAGGATTTTTTTAAATTTAGCCCATCAAATTCAAAACAATATTTTGAATTAAAGAATCAAAACAATATCGAAGAATATTTTTTAGAATCGATTGAAAAACTAAAAATATTCCTTAAAAGAGATTTTCCTTTGCAATTAAGATGGACTGGACGTTTGAATCAATTGAATCAAAAAATGATGAATAATATCCAGATATATGGCCTCCTGGTTAGCCTCATAAATGTAAGAAAAATTACTATATCCTATATTCAAAGGAAAGAAATGAATCTGGATATAATGAGGAGGCGTTTAAATCTTACACAATTAACGAAAAAGGGAATATTAATTATGGAACCTGCCCGTCTATCTGTAAAAAATGACGGACAGTTTCTTATGTATCAAATCATAGGTATTTCATTGGTTCATAAAAATAAGCAACAGAGTAATCAAAGATACCGAAACCCCAAAAACGTTGCTAAGAATAATTTTGATGAATACATTTCAAGACATAAAAGAAAAACTTTAAATGTAAACAAAAATAATTATGATTTGCTTGTTCCTGAAAAAATTTTATCGTCTAGACGTCGTAGAGAATTGAGAATTCTAATTTCTTTCAATTTGAATTTAAAGAATCAGAATGCTGTGCATAAAAATCAATTATTTTGCAAGGAGAACAAGATAAAAAACTGGAGTCAATTTTTGGATGAAAGTAAAAATTTTGATAGAAAAAAAAATGAATTAATTCCATTAAAGTTCTTTTTTTGGCCTAATTATCGATTAGAAGATTTAGCTTGTATGAATCGCTATTGGTTTGATACGAATAATGGGAGCCGTTTGAGTATGTTAAGGATATATATGTATCCCTGATTTAAAATTTTGATTTTCCTATATATTCTGTTGTTCTATTCTATCAATCATATTTTTTTCATTTTTCTATTGATTAATGTTAATTGATAAAATAAGGAATATATAAAGAAATTATGATTATTGTGTATACTACATTAAAATTTCTGACATTATTATTACTGATCAATAAAATAAATATCTGTAAAAAGGGGAGTGTGAAATTCTTTTATGGTAAAAAATTCATTTATTTCAATTATTTTGCAAGAACAAGAAGAAAACAAAGAAAACAGAGGATCTGTTGAATTTCAAGTAGTAAGTTTCACCAATAAGATACGGAGACTTACTTCACATTTGGAATTGCACAAAAAAGACTATTTATCTCAGAGAGGTCTGCGGAAAATTCTGGGAAAACGTCAACGCTTGTTGGCTTATTTGTCAAAAAAAGATAGACCGCGTTATAAAGAATTAATAGGGCAGTTGGGTATTCGAGAAAGAAAAACTCGTTAATTTGAAGAGTTAGTTTTAATTATTCGCTTAAAGTTTGATTAACTTCTTTTCGCTTTCAGCAATTCATGGAAGAATGAATCAGGAAAAACCTATGACTGTACCAGCTAGAAAAGACCTCATGATAGTCAATATGGGACCTCACCACCCATCAATGCATGGTGTTCTTCGACTCATTGTTACTCTAGATGGTGAAGATGTTATTGACTGTGAACCAATATTGGGTTATTTACACAGAGGTATGGAAAAAATTGCGGAAAATCGAACAATTATACAATATTTGCCTTATGTAACACGTTGGGATTATTTAGCTACTATGTTCACAGAAGCAATAACTGTAAATGGGCCAGAGCAATTAGGCAATATTCAAGTCCCTAAAAGGGCCAGTTATATCAGAGTCATTATGTTGGAGTTAAGTCGTATAGCTTCGCATTTGTTATGGCTTGGCCCTTTTATGGCAGATATTGGGGCACAGACTCCCTTCTTCTATATTTTTCGAGAAAGAGAATTGATATATGATCTATTCGAAGCTGCCACCGGTATGCGAATGATGCACAATTTTTTTCGTATTGGCGGAGTCGCTGCTGATTTACCTCATGGCTGGATAGATAAATGTTTGGATTTTTGCGATTATTTTTTAACAGGAATTGCTGAATATCAAAAGCTTATTACACGGAATCCCATTTTTTTAGAACGAGTTGAAGGAGTAGGCATTATTGGTGGAGAGGAAGCAATAAATTGGGGTTTGTCGGGACCAATGCTACGAGCTTCCGGAATACAATGGGATCTTCGTAAAGTTGATCATTATGAGTGTTACGACGAATTTGATTGGGAAGTCCAATGGCAAAAAGAGGGGGATTCATTAGCTCGTTATTTAGTACGAATCAGTGAAATGACAGAATCCATAAAAATTATTCAACAGGCCCTAGAAGGAATTCCTGGAGGGCCCTATGAAAATTTAGAAATACGCCGCTTTGATAGAGTAAAAGATACTGTATGGAATGAGTTTGACTATCGATTCATTAGTAAAAAACCTTCTCCGACTTTTGAATTGTCGAAGCAAGAACTTTATACGAGAGTCGAAGCACCAAAGGGAGAATTGGGAATTTTTCTGATCGGAGATAAGGGTGTTTTTCCTTGGCGATATAAAATTCGTCCCCCGGGGTTTATTAATTTGCAAATTCTTCCTCAGTTAGTTAAAGGAATGAAATTGGCTGATATTATGACGATACTAGGTAGTATAGATATCATTATGGGAGAAGTTGATCGTTAAAATGATAATTGATACAACAGAAGTACAAGCTATCAATTCTTTTTCTAGATTGGAATCCTTAAAAGAGGTCTATGGGATCATATGGATGCTTATCCCTATTTTTACTCTTGTATTAGGAATCACAATAGGTGTACTAGTAATTGTTTGGTTAGAAAGAGAAATATCTGCGGGTATACAACAACGTATTGGTCCTGAATACGCAGGACCATTGGGAATTCTCCAAGCTCTAGCAGATGGTACCAAATTACTTTTCAAAGAGAATCTTCTTCCATCTAGAGGAGATACTCGTTTATTCAGTATTGGACCATCTATAGCAGTCATATCAATTTTATTAAGTTATTTAGTAATTCCTTTTGGTTATCACCTTGTTCTAGCCGATCTCAGTATCGGTGTTTTTTTATGGATTGCTATTTCAAGTATTGCTCCTGTCGGCCTTCTTATGTCAGGATATGGCTCAAATAATAAATATTCTTTTT